GCAATTGGGTTTTAAGATCACTTCCGGATTTAGGTCTTTTACTAGTTAGTCCTGGTAAAGTCCCCAGACGGCGTATTTTTTTGAAACGAGGTCCTCGATAACGAGACATAAAGACTCCTTTTTTTATTTTATTGAAATTTCATTTTACAGAATAAATCTTAAATTAAGACTGAACTAAAGGATAAACAAAGCAAAGCTAAATTTACTGAAGTATTACAAAGTAGAATGAAATGAATTCTATTAATATCCGGATTTTTTGTATATGTATATATAGGAAGTTGAGGCTCCGTTTTATGATTTGTTCTGTAGAGATCTAATTGCTCCAATCCATTTTTTTATTCATAGTTACAAGTTACCACGACATAATAGATCAGTGATCCAACATTTTGAGAAAAGGAGAGATTATCAATCATGGAAAAATCGATAGAGAAAAAAAAAGCCAGCTATCGGAATCGAACCGATGACCATCGCATTACAAATGCGATGCTCTAACCTCTGAGCTAAGCGGGCTCACATAACAGAAATAGAAATAGTATAACAAATAGAAATAGTGTATAGGAATTCAGGAAACTGCTGGATCTTAGCTTAGGGCTATTAGCAATAATTATAGCGTATAGCGAGCGGATCGGTCCTAAGAAAAGATAAGATAAGGATAAAGATACAATCCAAATTAGAATGAGACATTCTTCTGGTTTCATTCGGAAAAGGAAGAGATAGGACGAAAAAAAAAAGAAGAATGAATATCGACCGTTCCAGTATTCCAAATCGCACTGTAAAAAAGAAAGGGAGGGAGAAACATATATATATATGGGATATATCTATCCATATTGAATTGCGGATACATCAATGATAGAATCATTTCTGATTGAAACAAGGTTTATCCAATAGAAATAAACTGATAGAGGATCGCCAAAAAAATCAAATAGCAGCATACACTTTTTCGATATGGGAATCATTATCTAATGAATTCAACGGTTCCAAAATAAATGAAAGAGATGGGTGGAATTCCAACTGGATCTTGGTCTCAAATCAAAAGGGGATATGGCGAAATTGGTAGACGCTACGGACTTGATTGGATTGAGCCTTGGTATGGAAACCTACTAAGTGGTAACTTCCAAATTCAGAGAAACCCTGGAATTAAAAATGGGCAATCCTGAGCCAAATCTTTATTTTGAGAAAACAAGGGTTTATAAAACTAGAATAAAAAAAGGATAGGTGCAGAGACTCAATGGAAGCTGTTCTAACGAATGGAGTTGACTACGTTGTGTTGGTAGCTGGAATTCCTCTATCGAAATTACAGAAAGGACGGCCTTATATAATATATCTAATACGTACGTATACATACTAACATATCAAACGATTAATCACGACCCGAATCTATCGAATATATATATATATGAAAGAAAAAATTCAGAGTTATTGTGAATCCATTCCAATCGAAGTTGAAGGAAGAATCGAATATTCAGTGATCAAATCATTCATTCCAGAGTTTGATAGATCTTTTGAAAAACTGATTAATCGGACGAGAATAAAGAGAGAGTCCCGTTCTACATGTCAATACCGACAACAATGAAATTTATAGTAAGAGGAAAATCCGTCGACTTTAGAAATCGTGAGGGTTCAAGTCCCTCTATCCCCAACAAAAAGTCCATTTTACTTCCTAACTATTTATCCTCTTTTTTTCATCAGTGGTTCAAACAAAATTCACTATCTTTCTTTCTCATTCACTCTACTCTTTCACAAACGGATCCGAAGAGAAATCTTTGGATCTTATCCCAATTTGGATAGATACGATACCTGTACAAATGAACATATATGGGCAAGGAATCTCCATTATTGAATTATTCACATTCCATATCATTATCCTTACATTTATTAGATAAAATTTTTGAATACTTTACTTTATTTAGATTTAGTCCCTTTAATTGACATAGATACAAGTACTCTACTAGGATAATGCACGGGAAATGGTCGGGATAGCTCAGTTGGTAGAGCAGAGGACTGAAAATCCTCGTGTCACCAGTTCAAATCTGGTTCCTGACACATGAATAATATATCGGATAGATATTCATACAAATTAATCGAGACAGATCAGGATATATATTCGTTAATAGTCAAGAGCATGATACATACTTATTCATCTAGCGTATAGATATATACCTCCATTTTTAGAGATGGGTAAAAAATATATGTATGGTTATGGTAAAGAACTAAAGTGGGATTATGTTCCCTTTTTTTTGTTTCTTTTTTCTTTCTTGTTTGTTCATATTGTGCTTTCTCTCACTCAAAAAGAGTGCTAAGTCTTCATATATATATATATCAAAAAAAAATAAAAAAGTTTTAAAAAACTTAAAAAAAGTATAGAGGGGTTGAAGGATAGGAATAGACAGGATGCATTTCAGACACAGTACAAATAAAATTCAATCCCTTTTTATTTCGGAATTTCGCTTTTTCTTTTATATTTATTCTATTTCTTCACTCTTGCTTACGTTACTTTCCG